GTCCCTGTAGCTTATAACAAAGCATGACACTGAAGATGTCAAGATAGTTGCCACACAGCATCCAAGGACAAAAGACTTAGTCCTAACCTTACTATTAATTCTTACTGAACATATACATGCAAGTATCCGCACCCCAGTGTAAATGCCCTCAATACCTTAACAAGGCAGCAGGAGCAGGCATCAGGCGCACACAACCAGTAGCCCAAGACACCTTGCCCAGCCACACCCCCACGGGTAATCAGCAGTAATTAACATTAAGCAATAAGTGTAAACTTGACTTAGTTACAGTAACCCCAACAGGGTTGGTAAATCTTGTGCCAGCCACCGCGGTCACACAAGAAACCCAAATTAATCACCTACGGCGTAAAGAGTGGATCCAATGCTATTCCCCCACTGAGGTTAAAATGCAACTAAGCCGTTATAAGCACATGATGCACCTAACATCTACCATAAAGACAACCCCAGCACCTACAGACCAATTACACTCCACGAAAGCTAAGACACAAACTGGGATTAGATACCCCACTATGCTTAGCCCTAAATCCAGATGCTTAACTACCCCATCATCCGCCCGAGAACTACGAGCACAAACGCTTAAAACTCTAAGGACTTGGCGGTGCCCCAAACCCACCTAGAGGAGCCTGTTCTATAATCGACAACCCACGATACACCCTACCACTTTTTGCCAACTAAACCAGCCTATATACCGCCGTCGCCAGTTCACCCCATTGAGGGTCCCACAGTGAACACAAGAGTCCACCCCACTAACAAGACAGGTCGAGGTATAGCCCATAAAGTGGAAGAAATGGGCTACATTTTCTAATCTAGAAAACACTTAACGACAAGAGGTGCGAAACCACCCCTAAAAGGCGGATTTAGCAGTAAAGCAGGACAATCATGCCTCCTTTAAATTGGCCCTAGGGCACGTACATACCGCCCGTCACCCTCCTCCCGAGCTACTCACGACACTTCCTAATACATCAACCCAGCTAAAGACGAGGTAAGTCGTAACAAGGTAAGTGTACCGGAAGGTGCACTTAGTCTACCAAGATGTAGCTTCAACTAAAGCATTCAGCCTACACCTGAAAGATACTCACCACCCACTGAGTCATCTTGAAGCCCAACTCTAGCTCAACCAATTACATTACCCCCAACCTCTTCCACCCAAAAAACCAAAACATTTTCCCAGCCCAGTATAGGCGATAGAAAAGCCCCCACATAGACGCGATAGAGAAACGTACCGTAAGGGAAAGCTGAAATAAAAATGAAAATCAAGCACAAAACAGCAAAGATCAACCCTTGTACCTTTTGCATCATGATTTAGCAAGAACTAACCAAGCAAAACGACTTAAAGCTTGCCTCCCCGAAACCCAAGCGAGCTACTCTCAAGCAGCTATTTACTGAGCAAACCCGTCTCTGTTGCAAAAGAGTGGGATGACTTGTTAGTAGAGGTGAAAAGCCAACCGAGCTGGGTGATAGCTGGTTGCCCGCGAAACGAACCTAAGTTCCACCTTGATTTGCCTCCACAGGCCCATTAACCCCTTACGAAGCCAACCAAGAGCAATCCAAAGGGGGTACAGCCCCTTTAAACCAAAACACACTTTCACAAAGCGGATAAACCTCTCCACCAAACCACGAATGTAGGCCTTTAAGCAGCCATCAACAAAGAATGCGTCAAAGCTCCAAACCCAAAAATCTACACAATACATGACTCCCTCCTTTTTAGCGTGCCAATCTATCTCAATAGAAGAACTAATGCTAAAATGAGTAACTAAGGCAACCCCTCTAAACGGCGTCAGCTTAAACCTACATATTATTAACAAACCTCCCCATATATCAAACCCACCCACAAGAACCAATATCATAAACCCCTGTTAACCCTACCAATGGAACGCCCACTAAGAGTGATTAAAACCTACAAAAGGAACTAGGCAAACCCGAGGCCCGACTGTTTACCAAAAACATAGCCCCCAGCCCACCAAGTATTGGGGGTGATGCCTGCCCAGTGACATTACGTTTAACGGCCGCGGTATCCTAACCGTGCAAAGGTAGCGCAATCAATTGTCTCATAAATTGAGACCTGTATGAATGGCTAAACGAGGTCCCAACTGTCTCTTGAAGGTAATCAGTGAAATTGATCTCCCCATGCAAAAGTGGGGATAAACCCATTAGACGAGAAGACCCTGTGGAACTTGAAAATCAACAGCCACCTCCCACCCTACTTTTCCCCCCCAATAACAGGGCACATGAATCTCAAATGAAACTGGCTTACATTTTTCGGTTGGGGCGACCTTGGAGAAAAACCAATCCTCCAATAAACCAGACCACCCCTCTTAACCTAGAACAACACATCTACGTGCTAATAGCCACTGGACCCAGTATTAACCTGACCAACGGACCAAGCTACCCCAGGGATAACAGCGCAATCTCCTCCAAGAGTCCCCATCGACGAGGAGGTTTACGACCTCGATGTTGGATCAGGACATCCTAGCGGTGCAGCCGCTGCTAAGGGTTCGTTTGTTCAACGATTAACAGTCCTACGTGATCTGAGTTCAGACCGGAGCAATCCAGGTCGGTTTCTATCTATGACCAACTTCTTCCAGTACGAAAGGACCGAAGAAGTAAGACCAATGCCCCAATGTACGTCTTCACCACAAACAATGAAACCAACTCAATTGCTAAAGGTTCCCCGACCACTTATGCCTTAGAAAAAGGCCCGCTAGAGTAGCAGAGCCCGGCAAATGCAAAAGACTTAAACCCTTTACCCAGAGGTTCAAATCCTCTCCCTAGCCCACAACCCTAATGTCCTACCGTCTAGCAACTAACCTTACCATATCCCTATCCTACGCCATCCCCGTCCTAGTTGCCGTAGCTTTCCTCACACTAATCGAACGAAAAGTCCTAAGCTACATACAAGCCCGAAAAGGCCCAAACATTGTAGGCCCATTCGGTCTACTTCAACCTATAGCAGACGGAGTCAAGCTCTTTATTAAAGAACCAATCCGTCCGTCTTCATCATCCCCTGCCCTCTTTACAGCAACCCCCGTCCTAGCCCTCCTCTTAGCAATCACAATCTGAACCCCCCTCCCCCTTCCATTCTCCCTAGCCGACTTAAATCTAGGACTACTTTTCCTACTTGCCCTGTCCAGCATAGCAGTTTACTCCATCCTCTGATCTGGCTGAGCTTCCAACTCAAAATACGCTCTAATCGGCGCCCTCCGAGCAATTGCACAAACAATCTCCTATGAAGTCACACTAGCCATCATTCTTCTCTCTGTAATTATCCTAAGCGGCAACTACAATCTAAACACCCTCATCACTACCCAAGAACCTCTCTACCTCATTTTCTCAACTTGACCTCTTGCAATAATATGATATATCTCAACACTCGCAGAGACAAACCGCGCTCCCTTCGACCTCACAGAAGGAGAATCCGAACTAGTCTCCGGCTTCAACGTAGAATACGCCGCAGGACCCTTCGCCCTATTCTTCCTAGCCGAATACGCTAACATTATACTAATAAATGCACTAACCACCATCTTATTTTTTAACCCTAGCTCATTAAATCTCCCCCAAGAATTCTTCCCCATAACCCTAGCAATAAAAACCCTCCTGCTTTCTGCAGGATTTCTCTGAATCCGCGCCTCCTACCCACGATTCCGATACGACCAACTCATGCACCTCCTCTGAAAAAACTTTCTACCACTAACCCTGGCCCTATGCCTATGGCATGCTAGCATACCTATTTGCTACGCAGGCCTACCTCCTCACCTTACCTAAACACCCAACCCCAAACCACATGGAAATGTGCCTGAACAAAGGATCACTATGATAAAGTGGACATAGAGGTATACCAACCCTCTCATTTCCTATCTCAAAAAACTAGGAAAGTAGGACTTGAACCTACACAAAAGAGATCAAAACTCTCCATACTTCCTTTATATTATCTCCTAGTATTACCCCCTAGTAAGGTCAGCTAAAAAAGCTATCGGGCCCATACCCCGAAAATGATGGTTCAATCCCTTCCCCTACTAATGCATCCTCAGGCTAAATTTATCTCCTCATTAAGCCTTTTCCTAGGAACAACCACTGTAATCTCAAGCAACCACTGAATCATAGCCTGAGCGGGCCTAGAACTTAACACCCTCGCCATCCTTCCCCTTATCGCCAAATCCCACCATCCTCGAGCAATCGAAGCCACAACTAAATACTTCCTAGTACAAGCTACCGCCTCCACTCTACTACTCTTCTCCTGCCTAATTAACGCCCAATTTACAGGACAATGAGACATCACCCATCTTACCCACCCAACCTCATGCACTCTCCTAACCACTGCAATCGCAATAAAACTAGGACTAGTACCCTTCCACTTCTGACTTCCAGAAGTGTTACAAGGCTCCTCACTAACTACAGGACTAACTCTATCTACCATCATAAAACTCCCCCCAATCACCCTCCTATACCTAACATCCCCCTCACTAAACCCAACCCTACTATCTTCAATAGCTGTCGCCTCAGTCACTCTAGGGGGCTGAATAGGCCTCAACCAAACGCAAACTCGCAAAATCCTTGCCTTCTCATCCATTACCCACCTAGGATGAATAGCCGCTATCATCATTTATAACCCCAAACTCACTCTCCTCCTATTTTACCTCTATGCCCTAATAACCTCCTCAATCTTTCTCATCCTTCACACTACCAAAACCCTAAAACTCTCCACATTAATCACAATATGAACAAAAATCCCCCCACTAACCACAGCCTTAATAATAACCCTCCTCTCCCTAGCAGGCCTCCCTCCCCTCTCAGGCTTCCTCCCCAAATGGCTTATCATCCAAGAGCTAACCAAACAGGAAATAACTACAATAGCAACACTCCTTGCCCTCCTCTCCTTACTTAACTTATTCTTCTACCTCCGCCTGATTTATTGCGCATCCATCACACTCCCCCCAAACTCCACAAATCATATGAAACTATGACAAACTAACAAAAAAACAAACATCCTACTCCCCACCTGCACCTCCCTAGCCATTACACTCCTTCCTCTCTCCCCAGCAATTCTTGCCATCCCATAAAAGAAACTTAGGATCACTTCTAAACCGAAGGCCTTCAAAGCCTTAAACAAGAGTTAAACCCTCTTAGTTTCTGCTAAAATCCGTAGGACACTAACCTACATCTTCTGAATGCAACTCAGACACTTTCATTAAGCTAGGATCTTAAACTCCTAGACAGATGGGCTTCGATCCCATGAAACTCTAGTTAACAGCTAAATGCCCTAACCCATCGGGCTTCTGCCTACCAAACAAGTCCTGGCACATGTCTAATGTACATCACTGAGTTTGCAACTCAGTATGAATTTCACTACAGAACCGATAAGAAGAGGAATTAAACCTCTATAAAAAGGTCTACAGCCTAACGCCTAAAACATTCAGCCATCTTACCTATGACTTTCATTACCCGATGACTATTTTCTACAAACCATAAAGATATTGGCACCCTTTATCTAATCTTCGGCGCATGAGCTGGTATAGCCGGCACTGCCCTAAGCCTCCTCATTCGTGCAGAACTAGGCCAACCTGGAACTCTCCTAGGAGATGACCAAATCTACAATGTAATCGTTACCGCCCATGCATTCGTAATAATTTTCTTTATAGTAATACCCATTATAATCGGAGGATTTGGTAATTGACTCGTCCCCCTTATAATTGGTGCCCCCGACATAGCATTCCCTCGAATAAACAACATAAGCTTCTGACTCCTCCCCCCCTCCTTCCTCCTCCTCTTAGCCTCCTCCRCAGTAGAAGCTGGAGCAGGAACCGGATGAACCGTTTACCCCCCACTAGCAAGTAACCTAGCCCACGCAGGAGCCTCAGTAGACCTAGCCATTTTTTCACTTCACCTAGCAGGTGTCTCATCCATCCTTGGAGCAATCAATTTTATTACAACCGCTATCAATATAAAACCACCAGCCCTATCACAATACCAGACCCCTCTCTTTGTATGATCCGTTCTCATTACAGCTGTTCTCCTCCTACTCTCCCTCCCAGTCCTTGCTGCCGGCATCACCATACTCTTAACTGACCGCAATCTCAACACTACCTTCTTCGACCCTGCTGGAGGAGGTGACCCAATCCTATACCAGCACCTATTCTGATTCTTTGGACACCCAGAAGTTTACATTCTTATCCTCCCTGGATTCGGAATTATTTCCCATGTAGTCACGTACTACACAGGAAAAAAAGAACCGTTTGGCTACATAGGAATAGTCTGAGCCATACTTTCTATCGGCTTCCTAGGATTCATTGTCTGAGCCCACCACATATTTACCGTTGGAATAGACGTCGACACACGAGCTTACTTTACATCCGCCACTATAATCATCGCCATCCCAACCGGCATCAAAGTCTTTAGCTGACTAGCCACCCTTCATGGAGGCACAGTCAAATGAGACCCCCCAATGCTCTGAGCCTTAGGCTTTATCTTCCTCTTCACTGTCGGAGGCTTAACAGGCATTGTCTTGGCAAACTCATCCCTAGATATCGCCCTACACGATACCTACTATGTAGTTGCCCACTTCCACTATGTCCTGTCAATAGGAGCAGTCTTTGCAATCCTCGCCGGATTCACACACTGATTCCCACTATTCACAGGCTTCACAATCCACCCTACATGAGCTAAAGCTCACTTTGGAGTAATATTTACCGGAGTTAACCTCACCTTCTTCCCCCAACACTTTCTAGGCCTCGCCGGCATACCACGTCGATACTCCGACTACCCTGATGCCTACACACTATGAAACACACTCTCTTCTATTGGCTCCCTCATTTCCATAACAGCCGTTATTATACTTATATTCATTATCTGAGAAGCCTTCGCATCAAAACGTAAAATAACCCAACCAGAAATAACCAATACTAACATTGAATGAATCCACGGCTGCCCTCCTCCATACCACACCTTTGAAGAACCAACATTCGTTCAGACCCAAGAAAGGAAGGAGTCGAACCCTCACAAGCTGGTTTCAAGCCAACCGCATTAACCCACTCATGCTTCTTTCTCATGGACTGTTAGTAAAACAATTACATGATCTTGTCAAGGCCAAATTACAGGCGAAAATCCTGTACAGCCCACACATGGCCAACCACCTCCAACTTGGTTTCCAAGACGCCTCATCCCCCATCATAGAAGAACTTATTGAATTTCACGACCATGCCCTAATAGTCGCCCTAGCAATCTGCTGCCTAGTCCTCTATCTCTTAACCCTTATACTCCTAGAAAAATTATCATCAAACACCGTAGACGCCCAAGAAGTAGAACTTGTGTGAACAATCCTCCCCGCCATCGTCCTAGTCATACTTGCCCTCCCTTCCCTTCAAATCCTTTACATAATAGATGAAATTGATGAACCTGACTTAACCCTAAAAGCCATTGGCCACCAATGATACTGGACTTATGAATACACAGACTTCAAAGACCTATCTTTCGACTCTTATATAGTACCTACAACAGATCTCCCACCCGGACACTTTCGCCTCCTAGAAGTCGACCATCGCATCGTCATCCCAATAGAATCACCCATCCGCATTATTGTAACCGCCGATGATGTCCTTCACTCCTGAGCAATCCCATCCCTAGGTGTAAAAACTGACGCTATTCCAGGACGGCTAAACCAAACTTCATTCATCACAACCCGCCCAGGAATCTTTTATGGCCAATGCTCAGAAATTTGCGGGGCCAACCACAGTTTCATACCAATCGTGGTAGAATCCGCCCCTCTATCCCACTTCGAAAACTGATCCTCCCTCCTATCCTCCTAATCATTAAGAAGCTATGTACCAGCACTAGCCTTTTAAGCTAGAAATAGAGGACCCCTCTCCTCCTTAATGACATGCCCCAACTAAACCCCAACCCATGACTTTTCATTATACTAACATCATGAGTTACTTTCTCCCTTATCCTCCAACCCAAACTCACACTCTTCATCCCTACTAATCCCCCCTCAACTAAAACCTCAACAACAATAAAACCCTCTCCCTGAAACTGACCATGAACCTAAGCTTCTTTGATCAATTCATAAGCCCCTCTCTTTTAGGAATCCCACTAATCCTCATTTCAACACTATTTCCTATGCTCTTATACCCCTCCCCAGGTAATCGATGAATCCCCAACCGCCTATCAACCCTCCAACTCTGACTCTTCCACACAACCACAAAACAGCTACTTATACCCTTAAACAAAAAAGGACACAAATGGGCCTTAATCCTAACCTCATTAATAACCTTCCTCCTTACAATCAACCTCCTAGGCCTCCTACCGTACACATTCACCCCAACCACTCAACTATCAATAAACATAGCCCTAGCCTTCCCACTCTGACTTGCCACCCTCCTCACAGGTCTACGGAACCAACCATCAGCCTCACTCGGCCATCTCCTGCCAGAAGGCACTCCCACCCTCCTAATCCCCGCCCTAATCCTTATCGAAACCACCAGCTTACTAATCCGCCCACTAGCCCTAGGAGTCCGCCTTACCGCAAACCTCACAGCCGGCCATCTTCTTATCCAACTTATCTCAACAGCCTCCACAGCCTTACTACCCATCATACCCTCAATCTCCCTCCTCACCACCCTCATCCTCTTCTCACTAACCATCCTAGAAGTAGCCGTTGCTATAATTCAAGCCTACGTATTCGTCCTCCTCCTAAGCCTATACCTCCAAGAAAACATCTAACAACCATTAATGACCCACCAAGCACACTCCTACCACATAGTTGACCCAAGCCCCTGACCCCTCTTCGGAGCAATCGCCGCCTTACTCACCACCTCAGGATTAATCATATGATTTCATTTTAACTCCACCCAACTCCTAATCATGRGCCTAACCTGTATACTCCTAGTCATGATTCAATGATGACGAGACATCATCCGAGAAAGCACATTCCAAGGCCACCACACCCTAACAGTCCAAAAAGGCCTCCGATACGGAATGGCCCTATTTATTACATCAGAAGCATTTTTCTTCTTAGGGTTCTTTTGAGCCTTCTTCCACTCCAGCCTTGCCCCCACTCCAGAATTAGGCAGCCAATGACCCCCCACAGGAATTAACCCCCTCAACCCCATAGAAGTACCCCTCCTAAACACTGCAATCCTACTAGCCTCCGGCGTTACCATCACATGAACCCATCACAGCATTACAGAAGGTAACCAAAAACAAGCAACCCATGCCTTACTTTTAACCGTCCTACTAGGCCTTTATTTTACAATCCTTCAAGCAACAGAATACTACGAAACTCCATTCTCAATCGCAGACAGTGTATACGGTGCAACCTTCTTTGTTGCCACAGGATTCCACGGGCTCCACGTAATTATTGGATCTTCATTCCTCCTAATCTGCCTCCTCCGACTAACCAAATATCACTTCACATCAAACCATCACTTCGGCTTCGAAGCAGCAGCCTGATATTGACACTTTGTAGACGTCATCTGACTATTCCTTTACATAAGCATCTACTGATGAGGATCTTGCCATTCTAGTATACTAAATACAATTGACTTCCAATCTCTAAAATCCGGTCAAAACCCGGAGAAAGGCAATCAATACAATCCTCTTCATAATCACTACCTCCCTAATCCTGAGCATCCTCCTAACCTCCCTAAACCTCTGGCTAGCCCTAACCAGCCCAGACTCAGAAAAATTATCCCCCTACGAATGTGGATTCGACCCCCTAGGCTCCGCCCGACTCCCATTCTCAATCCGTTTCTTCCTAGTAGCAATTCTATTCCTCCTGTTCGATCTAGAAATCGCCCTTCTTCTTCCCCTACCCTGAGCCACCCAACTTCAATCCCCTCCTTCAACCTTAACCTGGACATACATAATTATTCTTCTTCTCACGCTAGGCCTAATCTACGAATGAACCCAAGGAGGACTAGAATGAGCAGAATAGACCCAGGAAATTAGTTTGACCAAGACAGTTGATTTCGGCTCAACAGACCATAGTTTATCCTATGATTTCCTCAATGACTCTCCTTCATCTAAGCTTCTACCTCGCCTTCACCATCAGCATCCTAGGCCTAGCATTTCACCGAATACACCTAATCTCTGCCCTACTCTGCCTGGAAAGCATAATATTAGCCCTCTATATCGCCCTAGCCATATGACCTATTCAAAATCATTCCACATCCCTCGCCCTAACACCCGTCTTCATATTAGCTTTCTCCGCCTGTGAAGCAGGTACTGGCTTAGCAATTCTCGTCGCCTCCACACGAACCCATGGCTCAGACCACCTCATCAACTTAAACACCTTACGATGCTAAAAATTATCCTCCCAACCCTCACCCTCCTCCCCATAACTCTTTTATCACCACTTAAATACCTATGACTCAACATCACTTCACATACCCTCCTTATTGCCACTATCAGCCTCCAATGACTTACACCAACCCTCTATCCTTACAAAAATCTAACCCAATGAACAGGCACCGATCAAATCTCATCCCCTCTCCTAACCCTATCGTGCTGACTACTTCCCCTCATAATTATAGCAAGCCAAAATCACCTTCAACAAGAACCCCCGTCCCGAAAACAAACCTTCATCCTAACCTTAATTCTAGCTCAACTTGCCATTCTCCTAGCTTTCTCAGCTTTAGAACTGACACTTTTCTACATCACATTTGAAGCAACCTTAATCCCCACTCTTATCCTCATCACCCGATGAGGCAGTCAACCAGAACGCCTAAACGCCGGAATTTACTTGCTATTCTACACACTCATCAGCTCTCTCCCACTATTAATCTGTATCCTCTTCATCCACACCCAAACAGGAACCCTTCACCTCATCATACTTAAACTCCTACCCCTTCCACCTTCCACTGCATGACCCAACTTCATAATAGGCTTTGCCCTACTCACAGCCTTCATAGTCAAAGCCCCCCTATACGGCCTCCACCTATGACTACCAAAAGCTCACGTAGAAGCCCCAATCGCGGGTTCCATATTACTTGCCGCCCTACTCCTCAAATTAGGAGGCTACGGCATTATCCGAATAACCATCTTAACAGGACCCCTATCTGATCACCTCCTCTACCCATTCCTTACTCTAGCCCTCTGAGGAGCCCTGATAACAAGCTCTATCTGCCTCCGCCAAATTGACCTAAAATCCCTAATCGCATACTCCTCCGTAAGCCACATAGGCCTAGCCATCTCCACAGCAATAATCCAAACACACTGATCACTAGCAGGCACTATAGCTATAATAATCGCCCACGGCCTAACATCCTCAATACTATTCTGCCTAGCCAACACCAGTTACGAACGTTCACACAGCCGCATTCTCATTCTAACCCGAGGCCTACAGTCCCTCCTTCCCCTCTCAACTACCTGATGACTTTTAGCCAGCCTAACAAATATAGCCCTCCCCCCCACTATCAACCTCATAGCAGAAATAACCATCATGATTACCTTATTCAACTGATCAACCTTCACCATTCTCCTAACCGGGACCACAACCTTTCTAACTGCAGCATATACCCTCTTCATATTCTTAACAACCCAGCGAGGCCCAACCCCAACCCATACCACATTCCTACAAAACTCCAACACACGAGAGCACTTACTTATAACCCTTCATATCCTCCCCGCTCTCCTCCTCATCCTAAAACCAGGGCTGACTTCTGGAATACCCCTATGCAGACATAGTTTCAAACCAAACATTAGACTGTGATTCTAAAAATAGAAGTTAAAACCTTCTTATCTGCCAAGGGGGAGGTCCAACCAACAGAAACTGCTAATTCCTGTACCTGAGCCTAACACCTCAGCCCCCTTGCTTTTAAAAGATAACAGTAATCTATTGGTCTTAGGAGCCACCTACCTTGGTGCAAATCCAAGTAAAAGCAATAAACCTCCCACTCATTCTCAACACATCAATACTACTCACCCTAACCATCACCCTCACCCCAATCATCCTACCCCTATTTAACCTAAAAAACTCACCTACCATCATTTCACAGACAGTAAAAGCCTCCTTCCTTTCCAGCCTAACCACAACAATCATCTTCCTCCACTCAAACCTAGAAAGCATTACTTCACACTGAGAATGAAAATTTACCATAAACTTTAAAATCCCAATTGACCTCAAAATAGACTACTACTCCATGACATTCTTCCCCATTGCACTTTTCATCACCTGATCTATTCTTCAATTCGCAACGTGATATATAGCCCAAGAACCCCATACCACAAAGTTTTTCTCTTACCTCCTAATTTTCCTTATCGCCATACTAACATTAACAATCGCCAACAACATATTCCTTCTCTTCATTGGCTGAGAAGGAGTAGGAATCATATCTTTCCTCTTAATCGGCTGATGACATGGCCGAGCAGAAGCTAACACTGCCGCCCTCCTAGCCGTACTCTATAACCGCATCGGAGATATCGGCCTTATCCTCTGCCTAGCATGACTAGCTACCACAATAAACACATGAGAAATCCAACTTCCTTACTCTAACCAAACCCCTATTCTTCCTCTCCTAGGCCTAATCCTCGCAGCCACAGGTAAATCCGCACAATTCGGCCTCCACCCCTGACTCCCCGCCGCCATAGAAGGCCCCACTCCAGTGTCTGCCCTACTACACTCCAGCACTATAGTAGTCGCCGGAATTTTCCTGCTAATCCGCACTCACCCAATATTCTCCAGCAACCAGACAGCCCTTACAATATGCCTATGCTTAGGAGGCCTCTCCACATTATTCGCTGCCACATGTGCTCTTACACAAAACGATATCAAAAAAATCATTGCCTTCTCCACATCAAGTCAACTAGGCTTGATAATAGTAACAATCGGACTAAACCTCCCTCAATTAACCTTCCTTCACATTTCAACTCATGCATTCTTTAAAGCAATATTATTCCTTTGCTCCGGGTCCATCATCCACAACCTCAATGGAGAACAAGATATCCGAAAAATAGGAGGACTACAAAAGACACTCCCCACAACCGCCTCATGCCTAACCATTGGCAACCTTGCCCTAATAGGAACCCCATACCTAGCAGGATTCTACTCCAAAGACGCCATCCTCGAAAGCTTAAACATATCTTACCTCAACACCTGAGCTTTACTCCTCACTCTCTTGGCCACCTCCTTTACTGCAATCTACAGCCTACGCATGACCTTATTAGTCCAATCAAACTTCACCCGAACTCCGCCCATCCTCCCAATCAACGAAAATAACCCAGCAATTATCAACCCAATCACACGTCTTGCACTTGGAAGCATTATCACTGGCTTCATAATCGTTTCATTCATCATCCCCATAAAAACCCCGCCCCTAACCATGCCAACCCACACAAAAACCACCGCCATTGTCATCACAATCCTAGGAGCCATCACAGCGCTAGAACTCTCAAAAATAACTCATTCCTTCCTCAAACCCAAACAAAATATAACTTCAAACTTTTCATCTACCCTGGGATACTTCAACCTTTTAACCCACCGCTTAACCTCTACAAACCTTCTAACTAACGGACAAAAAATCGCCTCCCACTTAATCGACCTCTCATGATATAAAAAAATAGGCCCCGAAGGCCTCGCCACCCTCCAACTCAAAGCAACCAAAATATCAACTACCTTCCACACAGGAGTAATCAAAACATACCTAGGATCCTTTACCCTATCTACCCTCATTATAATTTTATCAATATAACTTCACTCAATGGCCCCTAACCCCCGCAAACACCACCCCCTACTAAAAATAATCAATAACTCCCTAATTGACCTACCAACCCCATCAAATATTTCAGCCTGATGGAACTTCGGATCTCTCCTAGGTATCTGCCTCATAACCCAAATCATCACTGGAATTCTCTTAGCAATACACTACACAGCAGACACCACACTTGCCTTCTCATCCGTCGCCCACATATGCCGAAACGTCCAATTCGGCTGACTAATTCGGAACCTACATGCAAACGGAGCCTCCCTATTCTTCATCTGCATTTACCTCCACATCGGACGCGGTCTATACTACGGCTCCTACCTATTCAAAGAGACATGAAACACAGGAGTCATCCTTCTCCTCACCCTAATAGCAACCGCCTTCGTCGGTTACGTCCTCCCATGAGGCCAAATATCATTCTGAGGTGCTACAGTAATCACCAACCTCTTCTCAGCTATTCCATACATCGGACAAACCCTAGTAGAATGAGCTTGGGGAGGATTTTCAGTAGACAACCCCACCCTTACCCGATTCTTCTCCCTTCACTTCCTCCTCCCATTTATCATCGCAAGCCTGACACTCATCCATCTCACCTTCCTCCATGAAACAGGTTCAAACAACCCTCTAGGTATCTCATCTAACTCCGATAAAATCCCATTCCACCCATACTTCTCCATAAAAGACATTCTAGGCTTTGCAATCATACTAACACCACTAATAACCCTAGCCATATTCTCTCCTAACCTCCTAGGAGACCCAGAAAATTTCACACCCGCCAACTCCCTCGTCACTCCCCCTCATATCAAACCCGAATGATATTTTTTATTTGCATACGCTATTCTGCGATCAATTCCAAACAAACTAGGAGGAGTTCTCGCTCTCGCTGCATCAGTTCTCATCCTATTCCTTATACCCTTCCTCCACAAATCTAAACAACGCTCAATAACCTTTCGGCCCCTATCTCAGCTACTTTACTGAACCCTAATTACCAACCTTTTAATCCTTACATGAATTGGTAGCCAACCAGTCGAACATCCATTTATCATCATCGGCCAACTAGCCTCCTTCACCTATTTTATAATCCTTCTGCTCCTTCTCCCAGTCATTGGGGCCCTAGAAAACAAATTCCTCAACCTATAACGCAACTCTAATAGTTTAGAAAAACATTGGTCTTGTAAGCCAAAGATCGAAGACTTACCCCTTCTTAGAGTTCCCAAACACTCCCTTGTTTCTTCCCCTTTCCCCCCCCCACCCCCCCCCGGGGGTTTAATTACTTATATGTATTACCTCGCATTACATTATATACCCCATCAGACATTACATGAATGAAGGAACCTTGCATATTAACCAAATGCTCTACCAACATCAAAACCCAAATCATCTTCCTCAACACTGCAGTCAAGACAGTCACCAACCACCCACACATTTACGCGTCAGGCGCCAGAGAGTGTAATGCTTCTAGGAAAAACCCCTATAGATTGGACTAAAACCTAATTAATGCTAGTTTTTACATAATATATATATCTAGTATACGACTATTACTGTTATACCTACGTTCTTATGGCCCGCCTCATAACGACCGAACCCATTAGTCCCTGCCGCCCAAAGCTCGTACCAGGTTATCTCTTGATCGTGTTTCTCACGAGAAACCAGCAACCCGGTGTCTGTAATGCACATCACGACCAGCTTCAGGACCATTCTTTCCCCCTAAACCCTAGCCCAACTTGCTCTTTTGCGCCTCTGGTTCCTCGGTCAGGGCCATTTGATCCCTTAATTTCGTCAACATTGCGCTCCGTAACTATTGGTAGTTATGCACCAGCGGTATATCTCGATGCGTGATCACGGCTTTTCCTTTCTTCTATGCTCTTGGTTTTTTTCTCTGGGTCTCTTCAATAAACCCCTCGACGCTCCGCCAGGGTGCTCCTCGACGCTTGACATGTCCATCTTGTGGTCGGCGAGCGGTTTCGTCACTTTCGCGAGCGAATTAATGATATGGTTTCTAGAGCGGGTTCACTCCCATAATGTAGCACTGTGCACAGTTTCCTGGCATTTGGCTTGGAATTTCCTCTTGGTTTCTAAGCATGCTCTGTTAGAATCCATGTTTGTATGGCATATTTTTACCCCGTAAATTTCACAAATTTTCGTTAAAATTTTAACAAATTTTTGCAACTCTAGGAAGATGTCATTTAAACTGTAAAATTTCCAAAATTTTTTTTTCTTTATATACTTGGAGAAATTTTTCACCCAACAAAACCCATCCTTCCCCCATACTTTTCATATAAAAATTTCACATTTCATTTTTGTTTCCTCTTTTAAAACCCTCTACCCTCTACCCGAAACATTCCAGCTTATCACACTAAACGTTTCATCTAACAAACCATCAAACTTACCCCTTAAAAACAGCTTATCACACTAAACGTTTCATCTAACAAACCATCAAACTTACCCCTTAAAAACAGCTTATCACACTAAACGTTTCATCTAACAAACCATCAAACTTACCCCTTAAAAACAGCTTATCACACTAAACGTTTCATCTAACAAACCATCAAACTTACCCCTTAAAAACAGCTTATCACACTAAACGTTTCATCTAACAAACCATCAAACTTACCCCTTAAAAACAGCTTATCACACTAAACGTTTCACTCTTATCAACACCCCATCAAAAAGAAAGGAATCACACCTTTATCTCCAACTCCCAAAGCTGGCATTTTTAAACTAAACTACTTTCTGTCTAACCTCACTGCCCGAATCGTACCTCGAGATAACCCCCGTACAAGCTCCAAAACAACAAACAAAGTCAACAACAACCCTCAACCCGCAACCATAAACTGCCCAACCCCCCAAGAATAAAGCATAGCCACCCCCCCAAAATCTAACCGCACAGCATTCACTCCCCCCCAATCCACAGTCTCAACACCCAACTGCCATTCCCCCAACAACCCTCCAACAACCACCCCTACACCCAAAACTAAAACCAACCCCAACCCATAACCAATTACCCGCCAATCCCCCCAAGCCTCCGGAAATGGATCCGCCGCCAACGACACTGAATACACAAACACCACTAACATTCCACCTAAATAAACCAAAAACAACACTAAAGACACAAAAGACAGCCCCAAACTCATCAACCACCCACACCCCACCACCGACGCCATCACCAACCCAACTACCCCATAATAAGGCGAAGGATTAGACGCAACAGCCAACCCTCCCAGAACAAAACACATACCCAACAGCAACAAAAAATATATCATAATTCTTGCCTGGTTTCCTCCAGGACCCGTAGTATGAAAAACTACCGTTGTCAACCTTCAACTACAAGAACTCCAGCCCAACTCTCCCCATTAAAACCCCACAACCTAAAAAATTCTTAAACTAAAATTTTCAAAAACACTTTTCTTTATATACTTAGAAAAATTCTTACCAAACAAAACCTACCTTTCTCCCCCTTCACCTAAACATAAAAACTTTACACTTCACTCTCATCCCTCCTTTCCCTACGCCCCCTCCTCACCCCCTAAACCACCCCACCCATCCCAACAAACACTTCATCCATCCAACCTTCCCCAATTACAAGAATTAACACAACCAACAAGATAAACACCTTTACCCCAAGAACCAACCAA